CCCCAAGTGATAGATGATTGATTACAAGATGGTATATATTCTTTATAAAGGACCAGAAATACCTTGCTTACGTATCATTGGGAAGTGCATTAACATAAATACGGCGGTAAGAAGAGGTAATACAAAAGTGTGTAAACTATAAAAACGAGTCAAAGTGGATTGTCCTACACTAGCACTTCCGCGTAATAACTCTACCAGAGGCGAGCCTATTACAGGAATAGCGTCTGGTACGCCTGTTACAATTTTTACTGCCCAATAACCAATTTGGTCCCGAGGTAAGGAATAACCAGTTACACCAAAAGATGCGGTCAATACACCCAAAACCACACCTGTAACCCAAGTCAATTCACGAGGTTTTTTAAAGCCGCCGGTGAGATACACGCGAAATACGTGCAGGATCATCATTAGGACCATCATACTTGCCGACCATCGATGAACTGATCGGATTAACCAACCAAAATTAGCTTCAGTCATTATATATTGAACAGAAGCAAAGGCCTCCGTAACGGTCGGACGATAATAAAAAGTCATAGCAAACCCGGTAGCTACTTGTACTAAAAAACAAGTAAGCGTAATTCCCCCTAGACAATAAAATATGTTGACGTGAGGAGGAACATATTTACTAGTTATATCATCGGCAATTGCCTGAATCTCAAGACGTTCTTCGAACCAATCATAGATTTTATTGAGATAGGTAAATCAAGGGGACCCCCCCGGAGAACCGTATATGAAAATTTCATCTCGTACGGCTCAAACAGAAACACCCAAATACTAGTTCTAACGGATGTGTGTAATATAAAGTTTGAAGTTTATTAATTCTATGATTTATGATTCAATTTTTTTTTTGAAGATACTAAAGAATAAAAATCCGAAAGCTCTTCTTTGTGGTTATAATGCCAAAAAATCAAGTCGGCTCATTCGTCTATATATTGATCGTTATAGGCCTCTTGAATCTTCTATTTACCTATTTTCTTTGGTGTTATTTATGTGTAATGCGGCTTTACTGCTGTTTTCTTTATTATTGATAGGAATTCTCTTGTTAAGACCCTATAGAATTGATTAAAACCTCAGATTCATACTAAAACCACGATGATTCAATAAAACCCTTTCAAACTAAGTCTAAGTCCCAAAATTCCCTGAGTAAGAACCATTGGATCATCACTTATTCAATGAATAGATATAATGACTAAAAATCCAAACCAAAGAAACCTTTGTTTTGTCCTTTGATCAAAATAAGCATAAACGAAAGTTTGAAAGAATAAAAATATTTCTATTTATAACTTCTAACTCTTTGAAAAAATTTTTTGAAGTCCGGACACGAGGTCTGACTATTAAGTATGAATCATAGTTCTAATAGTAATCTATTTCATATATTCCGTGCTCCAGATACTAGAATGAATATCCGACGAAGTAAAACCATCTCTATCAAGATGACAGACCCATTCTCTGTACTATCCATAGGATCATTTATACCAAGTCACACACTCATATTCCGGAAATACAGAAACAAAGAAATTCCACGGTCAAACTACCAAAATAGACTGGGATAAAAATCAGAAACCTAAACGCTTCACTTTGTATTGAAAAAGCCAGTTAATGGTTCTTGGGAATCTAATTCATTGAAATTCCATCCAGTAAAATGGAAGAATTATAAATCTCCAAAATAATAGATAGGAATATCGCGAATAGAGCCATTGCGAGACCCATCAAAGGAGTAGTTCCCCACCCAGGAGCTACTTTACCATATTCTGAATTCAATGGTTTCAATAAACTCCCCGCATTAGTTCGTTTTGGGCGGCCAGATCTAGAACTACCTTCAACGGTTTGTGTAGCCATAATATTTTATATTCAGTAAGATCTGTTGACTTTGTATACCATTCCGTTGTAAATAAATGATCTTATCATAGATCCATTGAGGTCTTAAAACTTTATAATGTCTTAAAACTATATAATCATGGAAACAGCAACCCTAGTTGCCATCTTTTTATCTGGTTTACTTGTAAGTTTTACTGGGTACGCCTTATATACTGCTTTTGGGCAACCCTCTCAACAACTAAGAGATCCATTCGAGGAACACGGGGACTAGTTGAAGTACGGATCCTCCCAATATTGGGAGGATCCGTACTTCAATTGAGATAATGACAAATCATTTCACCTTTTTAGTTGGAACTTTAGGCGGGTCTCGAAAAAAGATAGCGAAAAAAATTATTCCTAGAGTTGAGACTAAAAGGAATGTATAAACCAATGCTTCCATAGATTCGATCGTGGTTTACAATTATAGCTTTCATACCTGTTTATTTGGGATCGTCTCCCGGATAAATAAAGAACAAGAGTCAAAGAAAAGGCAGTGATTCAAATCAAGATTTATCTGGTACCCCATCTAAAAATCACAAAAAGAAAATAAAAATGAAAAGTAACAAGTAACAAAGCATATTGTATCAGACTACTTGTCTTCTTGTAGTTGGATCTCCAAGTTTTTGGAATGCTCCAAATTCCACTTGAGCATCTAAATCTGGATCAATACCAGCAAAAACATCTCGAAACAAGGTTCTAGCACCATGCCAAATGTGTCCGAAGAAGAAGAGCAAAGCAAACGAAGCATGTCCAAAAGTAAACCAACCCCGTGGACTGCTACGAAAAACACCATCGGATTTCAAAGTAGCACGATCTAATTCAAAAATCTCACCCAATTGAGCACGTCTAGCATATTTTTTCACAGTAGCGGGATCGCTATAACTGACTCCGTTGAGTTCGCCGCCATAGAACTCGACAGTTACACCTACTTGTTCGACACTATATTTAGATTCCGCCCTTCTAAAAGGAACATCGGCTCTAACAATTCCGTCTCCGTCTACCAAAACAACCGGAAATGTTTCAAAAAAAGTAGGCATACGACGTACAAAAAGTTCGCGCCCCTCTTTATCTCTAAAGATAGGATGTCCTAACCACCCAACAGCTATTCCATCCCCGTTGTCCATTGAGCCCGCTCTGAATAACCCCCCCTTTGCCGGATTATTGCCGATGTAATCATAAAAAGCTAGTTTTTCGGGAATTTTAGACCAAGCTTCAGATAAACTTTGATTTTCAGCCAACCCAGCACCAATTCTTCGATATATTTCTTGTTGGAAGTATCCTTGATCCCATTGATAACGAGTGGGACCAAATAATTCAATCGGGGTAGTTGCTGAACCATACCACATAGTTCCAGCAACTACAAAAGCGGCAAAAAAGACAGCAGCAATACTACTGGAAAGGACGGTTTCAATATTTCCCATACGTAATCCTTTGTATAGGCGTTGAGGTGGACGTACACTAAGATGGAATAGACCCGCCAATATGCCCAAGGTCCCTGCTGCAATATGATGAGAGGCTATTCCTCCCGGAACAAAAGGATCAAAACCCTCCACACCCCACGCTGGATTTACGGATTGTACCCTTCCAGTTAGTCCATAAGGATCGGACACCCATATTCCAGGACCATACAATCCTGTTACATGAAATGCACCAAAACCAAAGCAAGCCACCCCTGATAGAAATAAATGAATTCCAAAGATCTTAGGCAAATCCAAAGAGGGTTTTCCTGTACGTTCATCAGTAAATATTTCTAGATCCCAATACACCCAATGCCAGATAGCTGCCAAAAAGCACAAGCCCGAAAACACAATATGTGCCCCGGCCACACCTTCGTAACTCCAAATACCCGGATTCGTTACAGTACCCCCTGTGATACTCCAACCGCCCCATGAATTGGTTATTCCTAAACGAGTCATGAAGGGTATAACGAACATACCCTGTCTCCACATTGGATCAAGAACAGGATCAGAAGGATCAAAAACGGCTAATTCGTATAGAGCCATCGAACCGGCCCAACCAGCAACCAGAGCTGTATGCATTATATGGACAGAAATCAAACGACCGGGATCATTCAATACGACGGTATGAACACGATACCAAGGCAAACCCATGGAAATACCCCTTTATCAATGAAAAATAGACACAATGTAACTTTATTGCATTGGAAAAAACTATGCTGTGGACCCTCTTTTTAGTGGATTATCTTGGGGAAAGAATTAATATTTGTTTGATTTGTTTGATTCTTTTCAATTACTTTTAGTAATAATGAAACTCTTTTGTTCGTAGGAACAAAAAGAAGCAGATCTATTCTACACCCGATAAGGACCAATACGCAATGGTAGGGGAGTTGATACCATTTTATATGAGTGAATGCATATATATATTTGTTCATCATTCAAAGGACTTATTTGTAATAATTTTCCTTTATTCATTTTGTCTTCTTTATCTTTTTTTATAAACTTAGTCAATCTATGGATAAAATATGATAAAGGCCAATATTAGTAGGACACTAAATCCATTGTTACGCTTTCACATCAAAGTGAGATATAGTACTTAATTTTTCTTTTATTTAATGCCTATTGGTGTTCCAAGAGTACCTTTTCGAAGTCCTGGAGAGGAAGATGCATTGTGGATTGACATATAGTGCGACTTGTCAGATATATTGGGTCATATGGTATTTCCCCATTCTCTTCCCCGATCGAGATATCCTCCCCTTCGCCCAAGAAAGATTGATTGAATTATCAAAAATTTGGAGCGTGAAGTTCAATTAGATCCATTTTTTCGGGAGGGTATACAGATGAATATTATCAATTAGAATAATTTATGGTTATCTTGGTTAGGCCAATAAAATGAAGTATCCAGGCTCCGTTTAGAAAAAAACCGGTAAAAAATCTATTTATGATTACTAGTTCTATCATATTCTATTTCTTTATATATTTATAATAGAAGTGATCTCAAACTGTTAATCAATCGAGTAATATGATGAATGCATTGAATATCTGTTGTAAGACATGAAATAAATTGTAAAAAGGAAGTCGTAGCAAAAGGACGTGGTATTGGGGCATTTGTCATATATGTGCAAATCCAAATCGGGCGGATCTTTACTCGGAGTAGAGCATAAACCTAAAAAAATTGAAGAAGCCCATTCAGGAACAAGAAAATTACATCGCGATTGAGATTGTATCTCGATGAAACAATACATCAATGAAAAGTTAGTTAGATAAATTTAGTAATTTTTTTTTTATAGATAAACAAAACAGGCCAAAACCCATCTTTTTTGAAAAATGAAAGAAAAGCCCCTTTTTATAAGTTAAAAGCCTGGTATGAAAAAAAAAAATAAATAAATAAAAGAAAGCGCTAGAATCTACATCTACACATTGATTCTTTTTTTTTTTTTCGTTATTTTTGTTGAACCGTATGCATCAAAAGGTGCATGTACGGTTTCTAAGGGATACAACTTTATCCCAATCAACCGACTTTATCGAGAACGATTACTTTTTTTAGGCCAAGGGGTTGATAGCGAGATCTCGAATCAACTTATTGGTCTTATGGTATATCTCAGTATAGAGGATGATACCAAAGATCTATATTTGTTTATAAATTCTCCTGGCGGATGGGTAATACCCGGAGTAGCTATTTATGATACTATGCAATTTGTGCGACCAGATATACAGACAATATGCATGGGATTAGCCGCTTCAATGGGATCTTTTATTCTGGTCGGAGGAGAAATTACCAAACGTCTAGCATTCCCTCACGCTTGGCGCCAATGAGTTTTTTATTTGATTTGAGAGAAAAAAGAAGACTATGCCTTCGCGCTATATGAAATATTAATATTAAGTAATAATAGCATGGCACTTCGAATTCGATATGATAAATTTTTTTAACCCTTAAATTATGTATCGAAAGAGTAGTATGAGATAAAAGGTATTTCCGATTTTATCTAATCTATCGGGAGGCCTATTTCAGCGTCACAAACTTTTTTGTTTTCACGCCGGGAGGCTCTTAACAATATTTAGGTTATGAAAGAATATGAAAATAAAAAAAATCTTGTTTTTTTATTTGAAAAAAAAAAAAAAAGAAACTTTGGGATTGCTAAATAACAGACGAAATAAATATATAAAGCAACGGAGCCATCATAGTATTTTTGAACTACTCCAAAAACAAAAAGAAGGGTGGTTATTGGATCATTTACCAACCCGAGTCTGATAGACCCTATATTTAATTTAAATTTAATTTATTTGATATTTAAGTAAGGTAAAAACGAATTCCATTATAGAGCCGTATGCAATGCGTAAAAGATGCCTGTACGGTTGTTCAATTATATATTTTATTATTCTTTATCTCTTCACCTTATCATCATGCGAGATAGAATAAACATTTATTATGTTATATCATCAGGGTAATGATCCATCAACCTGCTAGTTCTTTTTATGAGGCACAGACGGGAGAATTTATCTTGGAAGCGGAAGAACTTTTGAAGCTGCGCGAAACCGTCACAAGGGTTTATGTACAAAGGACAGGCAAACCCTTATGGGTTGTATCCGAAGATATGGAAAGAGATGTTTTTATGTCAGCAACAGAAGCCCAAGCTCATGGAATTGTTGATCTTGTAGCGACTGAATAAAAAAGAAAAAATAACAAAAATTTCAGACGAATTGGTGATTTGAGATTTTATCTTCTTACCGGATTTAATATTCTATTCATTAATCTGATTTAAGATTCTATTCATTAATCTATTAATATAGAAATAAAATAATTCATAATCATCCGGTTAAGATCGATCTAAACCAGCCCATTATGTATATGATTCAATATGCCAACTATTAAACAGCTTATTAGAAACACAAGACAGCCAATCAGAAATGTCACGAAATCCCCCGCTCTTGGGGGATGTCCTCAGCGACGAGGAACATGTACTAGGGTGTATGTGCGACTCGTTCAGATCATGGGCTAGGACAAAAGAAAGAAAACAATTGATCCAGTATCAACGATCAGTACCAGTGAATAGACTAGAATGGAAGAACTCCATTCAATATCTAAAAATCAAAAAGATCTATCCTTCTATTGTGGTATCAAATGTATGGTTTCCGTTGGTGCAAATCCAATCAACTCCGTTTTAAATTTAAGATGAGAAAGAATTCTCCATTGATAGCAAATGATATCCATTAAGCAGGGGAAATACTATTTTAAAAAGCAGAAAAATTATGCCTTACTCTTGCAAGAACGGACTAACAGGGTCAGCTACTCAGCTAATCTTCATAATTAAATACCGTTACTGTATAAGTAGATCTCATTGTGAAAGACCTCGTACTGGATAATTATGGGTAGAGCCAAAGAGTGTGAACTGTACAAGTTAACAATAACATTGATTAAATGAAAGAAGGGCTCCGGTGTATAGAGAGGACCTCACCGTTTAAGAAGTAACCATAGAAACGATGGAACCCACTATATCCATTTATATTTACAACTTTTATGTGGTTTTGATACCTAATATCAATACAATTTTTTCTAGGCATTTCACCTAGAAAAAAAAAAAAAAAAAAAATCGTGGTCGGGAAGGTTATAGTAGCAAAAGCCATTGGAATTAAAATTTTATACATTGGAAGAATCCGTTTTGTTATTAATAGACTAGGATACGGGAAGGGAATAACTGAAAGAAAGGAAATCGATTAGTTATTCATCAAAGTTTCATTTATTCAATGACCAGAATTAAACGAGGGTATATAGCTCGAAGACGTAGAACAAAAATTCGTTTATTTGCATCAACCTTTCGAGGGGCTCATTCAAGACTTACTCGTACTATTACTCAACAGAAAATAAGAGCTTTGGTTTCGGCTCATCGGGATAGAGGTAGACAAAAGAGAGATTTTCGTCGGTTGTGGATCACTCGGATAAATGCAGTAATTCGCGAGAATAAAGTATACTTTAGTTATAGTAAATTTATACACAATCTGTACAAGAGACAGTTACTTCTTAATCGTAAAATACTTGCACAAATAGCTATATTAAATAAGAGTTGTCTTTATATGATTTCCAATGAGATCATAAAATAAAGAGATTGGAAGGAATCCGTTGGAATAGTTTAAATGGAGTTCCCTGGAGAATGAACTCTGGGAAGGTAGAGTAGAAATTAGTATGATAAAATATGATAAAGTCATCAAAATGAAGAAAGACGTTAAATATAAAATATTTATTCCTCTTCTCCCATTTTTTTTCTTACGACAGGACATTTCGATTTTACGATTTTTCGAAAAAAAAAAAAAAACGTCAATCCGCATTTGAGTTTGGATTGGAATTTTATTTTGATTCAATTCAATTGAAGAGTCAACCTATTTTTTTTCTGGTTCTAAGACCAGCAGCTCTAGCGGTTGACTCGCTTCTTTCAAATTGTTTCTCATTATTAAGAAAAGGTAACGGAGATAAAATACGAGCTTGTTTTATAGCAATAGTAATTAATCGTTGTTGTTTTAAGGTCAATCTATTCACCCGTCTAGATAATATTTTTCCTTGTTCGCTAATAAATCGACTAATTAAACTCATGTTTCTATAATCAATTCGATCCCCCGATTGGATCGGAGGCAAACGCCTACGAAAAGATCGCTTAGATTTAAGAAAGATTCGCTTGGATTTATCCATGGTTTGTTTATTCCTTATCCTGAAAATCCCAATCCTATTTCTTAATTCTACATCATCTTTGATCCGATCGAAATAGGATTTGGTTTGTTTCTATTTATTTGTTTATATTTAAATAAATTAAAAAATAAATTAAAATAAATTATATATATTGTTATATATAATATGTAATTTTTCATCTTCCTTGGAAGACTGACACACGAGCGATCGGTTCGATCTATTTCTTTATCTCCCCATGAATCGTATGTTTGTAACAACAGGGACAGAATTTTCTCAATTCCAATCGACTAGGCGTATTGTGTCGATTCTTTTGAGTAATATATCTGGAAATGCCCATTGATTCCTTATTAACACGATTTCGAACACAACTGGTACATTCCAAAATAACCGTTACTCGGACATCTTTACCCTTAGCCATGAACCTCCTTTGGTTTTTGATTCACTCAATTCTTTTCTTTAATTTTCCGACCCGAAGCAAGGAAGAAGAAAGGACACAAAAATAGAAGCAGGTAACTCGAAATCAAATTATGAAAGAAATATTTTGTTGCAATCAATATAGTAATAAATAATAAGTAATATAATGATTTCTAACTATATTTAGAATTTTTAATTGCCGTACAGTATTTCATTTTCAGTTAAGTATCTTGTATGATATTGTTGCCCCAACCACCGCATTTCCGTTCTATTATTAATTTAATTTGAGCCTGAGCCCGAGGTCATAGTTTCACTGAGGGTGAAACCGCTTTTTCTTTGTTTTTTTTTTTTTTTTAGAAAGAATAAGTAAAAAAAGAAAAAAAGAAAAAACAAAGAAAAAAAGAAGGGAGGGGTAGGGATTAGTTACAGATATTTGATTGTATCTCTAATCTTCTTCCCCCTTCCCATATCAATAGCTAGAATGAAAAAAAGGGGAATATCAACGCATCCGGAAAAAAACGATTGATCTCTATCAATAAACCTGCTAAAGACCCGAACCATAGAGTACTTACTACCGGTGCCACGGAGAGATATGTTTTTAGATCTCGCATTTTAAAAACTCCTCTTTCTGTATTCGTTATTGTAATTTTATTGTAATTTGTAATACCTAATGGTAATACATATATGACCGGATGTGTATATGTAGTTAATGACTTACCACTTGTACGCGGAGTTCCTAATTCAAATTGAAATGTACAAAATAGATATTTATTAAAAGAAAAAAATACGTCCATTTCCGCCTTAAATTCCTAAAAAATATTAATTTTTTGTGGTAGATTTCATATTAATTTCATACTTTATATAAGTCTTTTACCATATTATATGTTTGTTATATGATATATGAGACCAAAAGGAAGAAGGAAGAAATGATAAGATAGTTTGTGTATATCAATGTAGGAAATAAAGATGTGGAAAACAAGGCAGGGATTCTCTACAATGACACTGTAGACCAATTGAAAGGGATGTAGCGCAGTTTGGTAGCGCGTTTGTTTTGGGTACAAAATGTCACGGGTTCAAATCCTGTCATCCCTACCTA